TATTATTATGATATTCCATATTCCAATCTCATTAGATAACAGAAAAAGAAATGAATTGAAAATTAGATTTGTTTGATGAGATCAAGAAAGAATCATAAATATATATATAGAGTTAATATCTTTTTATTACTTAACTTATGGATGGATTTTATTCTTCAACAAAAGATTCGCAGCAAAGAGATATTTCATCTAGCAGGAAATCTCGATTTTTGAGTCCAAGAAATAGGATCAAACAAAGTGCGTGACATAGTAATGAATAGGGCTTGTATTTATTAAATGTGCGTAGATAGCTATCTATTTATACGTTTCTATAGATATGTTAGATATGTTTCCTCCTTCATTTTTATTGCGGGTGGATTCGAGACCGCACATACCGCACTATAGCTAAATTGTTATTTTCTAGTCAATTTGCTATTCAAGGAAAAATGGAAGCACGGCAATTTACTGAGAATTTGCTATCGGGATCATATCATATAGGGGGAAGATGGGCGATTAGCTATTTGTATAAGCATTTCTGCTCTGGGGTTTCCATCGACTTTTAGTTGCAAACAGAATGGAAATTGGTTTATTGAAAATAATTAATACGGGTTAGTTTAGTTAACTATCAATATATCAATTTATATATTATTAGTATTAGATTATATATATATTATTAGATATATAATATTATATATATTATTCTATAATAGAATAGGGAATAGGGATTCTAAAATAGGGATTAGGAATCTCAAATTTTCAATTCAAATACAAGAATCCTTCATCAATTTCAAGTTACATTTCATAGTTAATGGTTCCAATTTGCCCCGAATTATGACTTTGGTGACGAAAAAATCACATTAAGTTTTTTTTTCAATATCAAAAGGAAAAGTTTTTGGATATTTATGTTTTGAGATACTATCCATATAAACATATAACCAAAGGAATGGACCCAATACAAAAAACGATGGGTTTATTTCGGGGCAAGGGATTAAAGAAAATGGGATTCAAAATGAAAAATCCAAGTGAAATAAAAAAGAAAGAAATTAAGTAATCCCACATCCCATCCAAAGAAAGAGAGACTATTCTCATCTATTTCAATATTCTCATCTATTTCGTAAGGTATTATTTTGGTTTGGCGACATGGCCGAGCGGTAAGGCGGGGGACTGCAAATCCTTTTTCCCCAGTTCAAATCCGGGTGTCGCCTGATCAACAAAAAGGAGAAAATCTTGTATTTGATTTGGCTGATATAACTCGATTAGTTTTTCTCCAGCAGAAGCAAACGTAGGAAAAGGCCTTTGGATACTTGCTTGATTCTAAACATCTGGAAGTTCCGTTTTCTAAACAGAAAGTGCTAGAAATGCTTGCCTTTAGGATTCTGGGTAAGATTCCCCGACAGATTCGAGTAGTGGAATGAAAAAAATTTCATATAAGGATTTCCTGATTCCATTCCACTACGTAATGGGGTGTTTCATTACTGGTTCTTGAATTCAATTCGATAGCCTGATGGAAAATTGACTTTTTTTGATAGATAAGATGCACTACACCTAGAAAAAATGCAAAAAGAAAGAATGAATTGAATTTCTTTTCAATAAACCAAAATCAAGAATGAATAAGTAATCCTCGGATTGATCCCGGAGATAAATATTAGACAGTAATGATTAGATGAAACGGGAAAGAGAGGGATGGAGTAGATCGTTATCTACTCCTGAATCTAAATTAATTTTTAGGGCTTTTCCCGAATTTTTTACCTAATACCTAACCTAACTAAAATAGTTAAAATAAAAGACAAGAAAAGAAAGAATAGCTTTTCTACATCTTATCTTAAGATTCAGCGGATTCCCCCTGATATTTCCAAACGTGTGATTGCGTATTTTTTTATGCTTACCCCCTTACGATTCCACTAGAAAAAGAGTATCACTTGTTGGAAGCGGATTTATTGGAGCCTTTCATCAACGGCGTTAGGTCATAATCCCCTTTTTTTTGACTATGCGCCATTGATCCCACTATTATTAGTGAACACTAGTGGAATATCCTTCATAGAGACAGGAGACATAATTTACATGGATATAGTAAGTCTTGCTTGGGCTGCTTTAATGGTCGTCTTTACTTTTTCTCTGTCCCTCGTAGTATGGGGGCGAAGTGGACTCTAAAGGCACTACTAATTGATTGACGTGAAGAATCAAGCTGTATGGATTGTTTTATAGACACACTTTTTGATTTTATTTATTTTAAAAAGCCCTTCTTTTTTTTTGATGTATATATATTTTATGTATACATAAAATATAAAGATATAAAGTATATAATATACAACTTCTTCCATTCCAATAAGCATAATTGGGAGTATGCTAGCTAGTATGGTAGAAAGATGCTTTCTACCATACTATCGGATCTCATATAATAGTATCCCGCTAATTCGCATTCCACTTACGACGCAAAATTCCAATTAATCCTTTTGATTTCTTCAATAGGTGCCTCAAAAAAACAATCAAGTTTCATTCAACTTAATCACTTTGACTCACGGTTTTTACATATATTATAAGTAAAAAGGCAGTAGGAACTAGAATGAAGAGTGCAGTAGCAATAAATGCGAGAATATTGATTTCCATAATCTTAGTGTTTTTTATTTTTATTAGGCAATAATTCGGGATTTAATCCCATAGAGATGAGCAAATTTTCACCCCGAAAATTCAATGGGCTGAATTCAACCTCGATGATATTGAATCAGATCAATATCATGAATAAAATATCTGAGCTATCAAATCAATTCATCGTTTAAAATGGAATAGTATACCACAGGAAGATCTTTTTTTTAGCCATACCAAATTAAAAATCGGATTCATGATCCAATTCACATGATTCAATTCAATCGACTTCCTTTCTCTTTTGGATTCTTTTTTATTTTTTTCTTATTTATTATTTTATTTCTCCTTCTTTCTTGTTTTTCTATAAATTAGACCCCATTCCTTGTAGATTCATCTGATGAATCTGATGAAGTAGTATTTGAATACTCTTTACGTTTCATTTCCGTTGGTTACAAACAAACCAACTCAAACAAACAATAGAAGCTAAATAAAAAAGAAGAAGGAGTTAACTACTTTTTTTAATGATTTAATTTGCGTGGAAAACAAATCAAACAAGTATCCTAAAAAAGTCCTAGTAGTATTATACTACTACTAAGATATAAAAAAGATTGAATATTCTAGCAACGTTCACTATGTATAGTCTGTCTTCGACAGCACTTCTCTTAAAAAAAAATTCATTCTCTCTAAAAAGAGTTTGGATCCTTTTTTTCATGTTATTGGCTTTTATTTGATTGATTTTATTCCGTCGGGACTGACGGGGCTCGAACCCGCAGCTTCCGCCTTGACAGGGCGGTGCTCTAACCAATTGAACTACAATCCCCATGAAATCAAGCTATCGAGTATACATATATATATTTATACTTGCATTGAAACTAAACGATTTAAATTTTGATTCGAATCTCGGTTTTATAAGGATCACCGAGGCACGAGGGATATACTGATATATTGATACTTTATCGAGAGCGACTAATAACATATTATTAGTTCAGTACTGTCCAAATGGAATGAAAACCCATCTTTATCGTTAAAAAAAAAGTTTTTTCTTTATTCGGTTTTTATTATAGGTTATTATTATATATAAGATATAAGACAATTTTGAAAATCGTAAATTGAGATTAGAGTTCTTAGCAAAATAGGAATTTTTGCTAACAAAAAAATTGAACAGAGCAATTCAAGCGGTAAGGATATATCCGAAATTTTTTTATTCGTTAATATCCGTCATTTTTGAAGAACAAAGAAAAAGTCTATATCATTTCATGGCGGATCAGGGAATTCTTGGGCCGAGCTGGATTTGAACCAGCGTAGACATATTGCCAACGAATTTACAGTCCGTCCCCATTAACCGCTCGGGCATCGACCCAGGAAGAAGCCATTCTAGGCTTCTAACTAAGCCTAGATCAACTTCTTTTCGTAGTACCCTACCCCCAGGGGAAGTCGAATCCCCGCCGCCTCCTTGAAAGAGAGATGTCCTGAACCACTAGACGATGGGGGCATACTTGCCCAACCGCCATCATATTATACGATACGATGATTATCATATGATAAGTTTTTTGATATTGTCAATATAACAGAAGAGTCTGATTAGACTCGAAAGGTCTTTCCCTCTTTCATATAATTTCATAAAATTTTTTGATTCATGATTTTTTTCCTAAAAAATTCATTCTAATCGACATCTAGAAATAGGAAATTCTTGATTCGATACTATAGAGAATAGAGTTTTTTTTAATTCAAATAGAGTGTCTATATCTATATTTATTCATTATTCAATCTCTATTTATTCTTCATTAATTCACAAAAAAATAAAAAAATCAAGATAAATCTAAATAAATAGAAGGAATATGAAGTCAGGATCCTTCTTTCAATAAAATGGAAATTTTCTTATTTAAGAATAAGCAAGGAAATTAACAAACAATATGAAATTGGGAAGGCGTGGATCAAGACAAGAAGTTCTCAAAATTTTTTCTTAAAGAATTTGTTTGATTCGGCGGACAAGTTGCACCTTTTTATCATATGATTCGATCAAATATCTTTCATATTTGTTCATTTTGAAGATCATATCAATCAAATTAATTATTGATTTATTAGAATATATATTTAATAGAATAGAAATAGAGAAGTAAATTTCAGTCTTGAAACAATTCATTCCAGTTTTATTTCTCAACCCGTATGTTCAACCTATACCCTAGAATAATATCTAAATAAATCCAATTTTTCGTTCTGGAATCAACCATATCCATTCTGAGTCTATTGCTGAGTCTAATGCATATATATTTATTACATAATAATAGATTTTTTAGATCTAATCTATATATTATTTTAGATATATGACATGGAATCTTTATTTAGTATGTAATATTAATGAAATGGAATATATAATCTATATATATAAATTATACAACATATCTCTATAGAATAGATATATCTTGTATGCATATTAT